CCAACAAGAATTTGGTTCTTTTTACGTACTTGATATCGATAAACCTGCGAATCTAGAAATTCATTTCGGCCAATTGAACCTTCTCGAACTGTTTCTTTTTAAGAACCAAAAAGATTTGTGCCAAAATAACAGATGCCAAAAAGAACAAAAGTCCTTGGACACGTAATGGATCTTGAAGGACTATTTCTGCATCTCCCTGACCAAATCCGCCTACATTAGGATTACTCGTTAATGGTTGATCAAATTTGATGGCTTCGCCCTCGGAAACAAGAAGTTCTGGTCCGGGAGGGATAATATCAACCACTTGACGTCCCTCCGACGCATCCGTTATGGTTATCTCATATCCGCCTTTTTCTTTTCGTATGATTTTGCTTACTATACCTGCTGCTGTAGCATTATAAACTGTATTGTTACTCTTGTTGCCGTCGGGATAAATCTGACCCCTTCCCCTGTTCCCGCCTACGTATATAGGATATTTTAAGAAGTGAACATCCTTCTTAGTAGCAGGGTCCGGGGAAAGAATAGGGAAGGTTATTTCACTATATTTTTTACCAGGGACAGGGCCCACCACAAGAATATTTTGTTTATTGGGGCGATAGCTCTGAAAAGACAAATTGCCAATCTTTTCTTTCATCTCGGGAGAAATACGATCGGGAGGAGCTAATTCAAACCCCTCCGGTAAAATAAGAACAGCCCCCACGTTCAACCCCCCCTTTTTACCATTAGCAAGAACCTGTTTCAGTTGCATATCATAAGGAATTCGAACAACTGCTTCAAATACAGTATCAGGAAGTACGGCTTGTGGAACCTCAATTTCCACGGGCTTATTAGCTAAATGGCAATTGGCACATACAATACGCCCAGTCGCTTCTCGTGGATTTTCATAACCCTGCTGTGCAAAAATGGGATATGCACTTGAAATGGACGTCCGAGTTAAGATATATATCATGAGCGATACGGAAATAGATCGAGTAATCTGTTTCTTTAGCCAAGAAAAAGCATTTCTAGTTTGCATGGTCCAATCATTGATCGCGAAAATTTCTACAATAAATTGGGTAGGTCGCTAGTATAGTTCCCTAGCCACGATTCTGCTATTTGCTGGAATAATCTAGGATGAATCTTCCCGATGGTTAGAAATAGAACGAGTAAATACGATTTTCAATACTTTGCTTATGTACAACTACTCTTATGTACAACTACTAAAGTACCAAGCATTCTAATTGGATTAGATTAATATCAATGGATCCTTTATCAGTCATTCATTGAATGATAAATAACTACAAGTGACGGAGACAGACGATTTAAATAACGGAAAATCCAATATTTAAAAATTGTATCGAGAATGACTGGAAAGGTGGAAACAAGACCTGCTATAATTTGATCATTATGAACAAATCCAAAATCTTTATAGATAGAGCACATAATTAATTCCCAACCCTGGGGTGAATGAAATCCGATACATAAATCAGTTAATAAAAGAATAGAAAAAGCTTTTACTGTGTCACTTAAGTTATATAGGAATTCCTGAGCCCAAGAGTTAAGAATAACAAGTTTTTCATTACCCAAAATCGAATACCCGCTTAGAATAATAAAACAGATGGTATTTGTTGAGAAGTGCAAAATCGTATGGATACGATTCTCATTTTGTATCTTGATTAATTGGATCGTTTCTTTATGGATTCCTATCCCAAACTCTTCGAGATGTGTTTCCGAGTATTCCTTGATCATTTCGTCCAAGAAGAGGAGTTCCTCTAATTCTATGAATTTTTCTAGAAGACTCTTTTCTTGAATATTATTCAAGAAAATTTCGGATTGCCCAGTATTCCACCAATTAGTAACCCAAGATTCCAGACATTTATTAACTGAGAAAGAAATCCACCAGGGCAAAAATACTATAGATGCAAGATAGAAAAGAGGAGTGAATGCTTTCTTTTTTGCCATTTTTTCGTCTGTGAATTGTTAATCAACCCATTCGTACACTCTATGCGATCGAATATTTCTTACACACATGAGTTTTATACAAGGTATCGAACTTATGAATCTATTTTCTTTGTGATTTTGTGGTTAGTCTTTGAATCTAGAAAGAATACAGAAATAGGCTAAGAATTCACTTCGAATGAAGAAATTAAGAATATTGTTTCCTAATATCTCAATTGGTCAAATTCAAAATCAAGTGTTCCCCTTTCGATGAATGATTGAAAGAACCACTTTAAGTAATAAATATTATTCAGATTTTGAGACGAAAGAATTCCTTTGCTATCAAAATATCCAATATTTCGAAAAAATTTCATTGATTACCCATAGTCAGGAATAGAATAATTGAGGGAAAGATATTAGGATTAGGATGATAAAAAAAAAATGACTGGCAAAGGATAAATTGACTAGTTCTCATTATTTAATCATTATTTAATTTAGAAATCCAATTGTTGGTCATTAAAGAATACAAAAGAAAGAATTTCAAATTTACAAGATAGGATCTATCTAGATCTAAAGTGTCAATTCCAACAAATATTGAACTAAAAAAAATTCTTGCTTTCGAAATGGTTTGCCATCTGAGATGACTCTATTATTTCGATTTGTTATTTGTTATTGAATTGCGTGCGCATAAAGACCATAAAAAGAGTTTCATTTTATGGTTCTTTCATATAGGTTTTCTTTAATTGAATGAACGTTCTGATTCTCAAATTCTCAAAATACTTCAATTGGTACACGCAAGAAATAGGCTAATTCAGCAGCCTTTTGTTCAATTTCTCGTGGAGTCAAATTCTCATCAGTACGGGTCAAGGGAATGGACCCCTGGCCTCGGATGTCCATATAAAGAACACGACGAGCATAAATACCCTCTTTAACTTCTATTCTAACGGACTGAATATCTTTTATAAGGAATCGGAGGAATATGCGACGATTTTTTCCCGGAAATCCCCAACGAAAAATACAGACTACTCCTTCCTTTCTATCGAATCGATCATAACCACTACCTACATTCCAGGAAATTGTGCACCACAAATAAGAGCTGATAAAGAGACCCGCAATTCCGTAGAAAGACATCACGATTCCTTGTGGAAAAAAAATGATTTGCTGAGGCGGAAAAAAAGATAGCAAATTTCTACCAAGATAACTGGAAGTTCCAACTAATAAGAAGCCTAATGAACCTAAAAAAAGGATAAAGGCCCAGCAGAAATTACTTATTTTTCGAGACCCCGTTATAAGTTCTATCCATATATCGTCTGATCGCCAAGTCATACTTTACTCGATTGCATTTTTTTGGAATTGAGATAATACCCCAGAGAAATTTTACTTTACTTTTTTGTTTCCGAAGTAACTCTCATCAACTAGCACTAGTTTGAGGTGAACTAGCACTAGTTTGATGTCAACCTTTAGGAGTAATTCATCAAATTGGTTAAATCTAAAATAATAACATACTCTTTATTTAATACGATTCCACTATACATATCGATATACATATAGATTCACCGACTACATTTCAGCCATCCAGAGATCCTGATCTATTTGAAAATTGCTAGAATTGATATATCCATATATCATGTTTCTGCGGGCATAAGAGTTTTTTCCTTTATGTTCGGCGGAAATCACATGTTATACTATATTCCAATAAATAGATATCCGTGTTATGATACAAGTCCACATTTTCAAAAAAAAAATGGATGAGATTGGGTCCCGGCGGATCTAAACAATCTTGTTTTTTTGAACATGAAGAAATAAAGAAGCCATTGCAATTGCCGGAAAGACTAGGCCTACTAACGGCACAAAAATAGACGGAAGGTTCAAATTTGTCATAGAAGGGGTACCTCGATTTACTATTTGTATCTGTTATATTTACTATTTGTATCTGTTATTATTATATAAATAAAGATGTCTTGTAATAATTATAATGAAATTAAGAATTTGAATTCTAATTAGATAATATTTATTAATTAGATAATATTTATAGATAATATTTATTATTAATAGAGTAATAGAGAAGAATTTGAAATTCTTAGTATAGATTTAAGCATCTATATATCTAAATCTAACTGAGTACGTATAATAAGAATAAGTGCAAAGAATGTAGAACTGTAGAACTAAATAAATAGACTTATTCATCTCCTACATGAGAAAGATATGTATGATAATAAACTTTATTATTTTTCTTCATTTCTTTGTCTTTTGTTCTTATCTTCGAATTTTCTAAAAATAGATAAAGAGTTTTTTACCGATTATCAAAAGATTCGTTCGAATCCGACCCAACATGAATTTTTAGCTAAAATGGTTTTTCGAGAGATAGAGAAAGATACAAAACTCTATTATCTATATTTAAATTTCAAATTAAATTATATACCTAAGACAAAAAAAAATTCGTTTTATTTTCCGAATTTCCCGAAAGGAAGAACTCACTCTTGGTGATGGTGATAAAAGCTTCTCGATTCGTAATCAGGAATATAAATATAGGTCAAAAAAAGAGCTATACTCAACTTTAGTTTTAATTCTTTCTACAATTCGATCTTCGATCAACAAAGAAAAGGCCGTTATTCTCTTATTTACTTTGATTCTGATAAACTAACTACTTTTTGCTACAAACACAAAAAAAAATAATTGAACTTAGTGCTCTACTTGATTTTGCTTGACTTTTGATTCAAAGGAAAAAAGGCGTGGAGCTTAAATAACTCACTCAGAACGCTTTTTAAAAGATTACGTGGTACAATTAGATCGAATAAACCCTTCTGGAATAAGTATTCAGCTGCTTGTGAACCTTCGGGTACTGTTTTATTCAATGTTTGTTCAATTACTCTTTTACCTGCAAATGCAATGTAGGCATTGGGTTCGGCAATAATGATATCCCCCAACATACCAAAACTAGCTGTCACTCCACCAGTTGTCGGAGATGTAAGGATTGATACATAAAATAATTTTTTATTTAATTGATAATCATATAAAGCAGACGAGATTTTAGCCATTTGCATCAAGCTCAAACTTCCTTCCTGCATGCGCGCCCCCCCAGA